TATTTTATTTTTTTGAATGTAATGAACCTATCCTCTATTCTCTCGTCATAGTTAAAAAAATAAAAAGATCAAAAGGAATTACTAATCCAATCCAAGACACAAATATTCGGAGGACTCTTCTGACCAAACAAAAAATATGTAATTGTCATCAAAGTTGTTTATTTTTAGTTTTTTTTTTCGATCCAAAAAGTTTTTCTTGCTTTAAGCAAGACACAATAATACATAGGTTGTCCATTCAGCATTGTCTAAAAAAGGAATCAAATCAAAAAAGTAGTTCAAATTATTTTATCGAGACGAGTGTTCTATATCGAGAAAATGAGTTTTTTGAAACCATCTCTATATTAATATAGACATATATATTAACAGAGTGGTAGAAAGAGTACCATGCCGCGTCTGGACTTCAAACGATTTAGCTTTAACCATGTTAACGTTCCCACATTATTGGTTAATAGAGAATCAAAGTCTATTTCCCAATGAATTACGAAATGCTATGGTTCTTACATATAATTTCTTAATTTATTTAGAAGTAATTCGCAAGCTCATGCACCTTTCATTCCTAGTTAGAATGGAAAAAGTACAGCTGGTTGGATCCAGCCTATTCTTGAAATAAACAACTCGCACACACTCCCTTTCCAAAAAAGATCAATACCCCAATCACTACACTTAGATTTATTAGATTTGTTGCTAAAATATCGGTATTGAACCCGAAACTCCCGGCGGATGGCCAGCGGCCCAAAGAAAAGAACGAATCGGTTCCATTGTTCATATGATCTCCTCTTATAGATAGACTAAAAAACCGAACAGAGTTCTTTTTGTATCACTTCGACCCCTTTTCTTTTATAGATATGGTCGGATCTTGGTTGAGTAATGAGTCTTATGACGCGAAGAATCAAGAGGATAATCATTCTGATTTTCCCATTTCTTCCTATTTCTAAATCGACTCAAAAATCAAATAGATTTTCGACAAAAAAAATGAAAATTTCGAAGATTAAACAAAAGGATTCGCAAATAAAAGTGCTAATGCTACAACCAAGCCATAAATTGTTAAAGCTTCCATAAAAGCTAGACTCAGCAATAAAGTACCCCGTATTTTTCCCTCCGCCTCGGGCTGTCTTGCGATACCTTCGACAGCTTGGCCCGCAGCAGTACCTTGACCAATTCCAGGTCCAATAGAAGCAAGCCCGACAGCCAATCCAGCAGCAATAACGGAAGCGGCAGAAATCAGTGGATTCATGAGAAGTTCCTCGTACCAAAAAAAGAAAGAGTTAATGATACACCTAACCAATGAATTATGACTTAATTCTTCCATCGCTACGATTCATCCAGCTGAAATAACTACGAACTTCGAATTCAACTAAAAATATTATTGAATCATAAAAACTACTTAAATGTCTCTTTTTGACTTTCTATCGAGAGAGTCGTTGTAAATGGATACAACTCTCGTTCTTACCTTTCTTTGTTCCGACCCATTCTTTGAACTCTTCCATCTTTTTATTGATTTCATCCGTTTATTCATTCAATTCATAGTACCAGATGAGATCTATTGGAATCTCCGCATAAATTCCCATTCGTAGGTCAAATTAGATAGATCTTGAATTCGTATCTAACTAGCTAATATAGCATATACGCGTATTTATTTCCTAATGTAAACCAACGATTCAGCCATCTTAGAGTCAATCGGACTTCATAATCATTCGTCGAAAGAGTTACAAGAGTTGACTTAGAGCCATTCAATTAGATAGATTCCCCTCTCCGAACCAGCCGATTTTTTAGCCATTTTAAGAAATCCCGTTTTTGAAAATTATTCTTTCCCTGCACCTTTCTTTATCATTATCCTGCATGGATACAATCTAAAAGGATAAATTGATTAGGCAAAATCGTTGCATAGAAAATGTTTGATCAAAGTTCATTGAATTTATACATTTTTTTGGCCAATCAGTGAATAAAATCAACTGAAAAGGAAATCATTCTATAGAGCATTCCCTTTTTGCTTTAATTCTACGCGGTAAACATATACGACAATAATTCGTGATTAAATTATGACTATTCATATTTCATATAGATATAAGTCGACCAAAGGGGAGTTTTAGGAAAAGGATCTTTTAGATCGCTTTCCTTTTTTGACAATTCTCCATTTCAATAGCCTAATCTTTTTGGCTATTACTCGAAATCGTAGATAGGTCATACATATTTTTTTTTTTTTTTTTTTCTAAGTGGATTATTTTGATTTGAGCCGCGCATATATTATATTAGATTAGTCTTAGTTAGTGATCCCGGCTTAGTAAGTCCTTTCTTCCGTGCTGAACGGCCAGTCTTACATTTTTTCTCTGTGAACCGAGTAGAAAGGTGGCTCGGCGGGAAGAGGATTGTACCATGAGAGAAGAGAGGAGGTCAACCTCTTTCAAATATACAACATAGATTCCGGCAATGCAATGTAGTTAGACTCTCATGTTGATCCCAATGAATCAGCTTTTCCACGGAGGTAAATCTTTGCCTGTTA